TTCCTATTACTCCTATGAACAAAGTAAATAAACCTAATACAAGCATAGGAAATAACATAGTATTGTCTGACTCATGGGGATCCAAAAAACTTTTATTAGTCCCGAAATTGGGGATAGTATAGAAAGACATTGTCATACTGCTTGCATTACTATTAAGTGTATTTTTTTTTTTCAAAAAAAAAATATTTTTATAATTTTTCTTCGTTAATAAAGGTAATAAGGAAAAATTGGTTTTAATTTCCTCTTGTCCTTCTCTACCCCATAAGGATGTTGAATAAACCGAGCTTTTTTTTTTGACACTATAAGTTTGAAAATAAAAATTTAAATGGCCCTCAAACGTAAGTAAATATATCCGAAACATATAAAACGCAGTTAATCCCGCAGTAGAACAAGCAATTATTGCAAAAAACGGTGAATACAACCAAGTATCATTAAGAATTTCATCTTTGGACCAAAAGCAGCCAAGAGGCGGAATACCACAAAGAGAAAGTGTCCCTACTAAAAAGAATGTTCTTGTAATCGGTACCTGTTTTTTTAAACCTCCCATAAGACCCAAATTCTGGCTTTTATCTGGAGAATAACCAACAATAGTTTCCATTGAATGAATAATGGATCCGGAGCCTAAAAACAATAATGCTTTGGAATAAGCATGAGTGATCAAATGAAACAAAGCCGCTTGATAAGAACCCATACCGAGAGCCAACATCATATAGCCCAATTGGGACATTGTGGAATAAGCTAAACCCCTCTTAATATCTTTTTGAGCAAAACCTAAAGTGGCCCCTAAAAGTAATGTTATTATACCTATCAACGCTATTAGATTCATTATGTAAGGTAACCCTATTAAAAGCGGTAGAAGGCGGGCGACAAGAAAAATACCAGCTGCTACCATAGTAGCAGCATGTATAAGAGCTGAAATAGGGGTAGGCCCTTCCATGGCATCGGGTAACCACACATGAAGGGGAAATTGAGCAGATTTCGCAATCGCACCCGCAAATAATAGAAAGGCGCACAAAGTAGAAAATAAAAGATTAACCTCATTCTTATAAACCAATTTGTTGAATATTTCAAATAAATCTCTAAATTCTAAACTGCCCGTTATCCAATAAAAGCCTAAAATTGCTAATAATAAACAAAAATCTCCAACGCGATTAGTCACAAATGCTTTTTGACAAGCATTCGCTGCAGTAGGCCGGGTGAACCAAAACCCTATTAATAGATAAGAACACAGTCCAACGAATTCCCAAAAAAAATAAATTTGTATCATATTACAACTAGTAACTAATCCTAACATTGACGTATTGAAAAGATTCATATAAGCAAAAAACCTCAAATATCCCTGATCATGAGACATATAATAATCACTATAAATAAGAACCAGAATTCCTACAGTAGTTATTAATATTAACATAATAGAAGCAAGTGGGTCAATTAAAGAACCAAATTCTAACGAAAAGTCATTATTGATAGTCCAAGACCATATAGATAGATAGATAGTAGGTTTATTCACTTGTTGAATAGCCAGATAGGCTGAAAAAATCATAACTATACTTAAGAATAAAATACTTGGAAAAACCCACATACGGCGAAGAGCTTTTGTTGCCGTGGGGAAAAGTAAAAGTCCTGCTCCTATTAATATAGGAACTGGAAGGGGAATAAAAGGTATAATCCATGAATATTGATATGTATATTGCATAAAAAAAATTTTTATATCTTAATCTAATTGTTTATGATTTACCGGCTCTTAGTTTTTTTTAATGAAAGGGTTCGGTTAATAAAAAAAATAGGGAATTTTAGAGCCGTAATTATTAGTACGTATTATTACACTAATTTATATATCTATTATCTATAGCACAAGGATAAATAATTACACCAAAATAATAAATAAGTGTTTGACCTGAATTATAAAAAACTATAATTTTTACCAAAAACGTTATTTTTTGTTGGCTTATTCAGAATCATTAACCAATAGATTTTTGTAGGGTAATTTTTTGTGTAAGAAAAGACATCTCTTTTTTTAGTAAAGACTGGGATCTTCAAACCATAATATCCAATTCTAACACTTGGCGTTCCCTCCCTATAATTAAAAGGAGGAATTAACAACATAGCTTTTATAAACTTAATAGATTAAGTACAGGTCTTTTGTACATTTTAAAATTTAATGTACTCTTTGTGGGACCCTGGCCTATTAAATTTTAAATTAATAAGGTATGGAGGTTGAAACTTTTGATAATTTTATTACCCGTATAAATAGATGTAGGACAACAAAAATAAATTTTAGAGAGATATAAGGAAGGGTGCACAGTCTTTTTTTACTATATTGGGGTATACAGGCTATAAAATAAATAGATAACCAGATCCAGATAAGAAAAAGTAAAAAACAATTGGTTTTTTTGAACAATAGATAATGGATGTCTTTGACATTTAACTATACCAATAAAAGGAGGATTTTTAATGGCGGTTCCGAAAAAACGGACTTCGATCTCAAAAAAACGTATTCGTAAAAATTTTTGGAAAAATAAAGGATATTGGGCAGCATTCAAAGCTTTTTCATTAGGTAAATCTCTTTCTACAAGGAATTTCAAAAGTTTTTTTTATGCAACAAAAAAATAATAAAAGATTCTAAAAACCTGAGTTGCTTTGATTCGAAAAGGAGTAAGTCTATTTTGTTTTTAATTAATTATAAATTGTTTATAAATTTTATAAGTTTCCTATAATTAATAAGAAAAATCCAAATTTTATAATGTTTTGACCCGATCAATAACAAAGATTAATTAGGTTTGGTTTTATATATAATTAAAAAATTCTTGTTTCTTTGAAATAAGGAATAAACAGAATATTTAACCTTTTTTTGAGTATGTTTTATCGTTTTTATGATGGGGAAAATAAGAATCCCCATCAATATTAAAAAAAGGAAAGACTTTTACTTTTTTTAAGTGATTATAGGACGAATACGCTAATTTTAGATGCTATGTTTGCACTCAAAGATCAATTAATAAACATATATTGCATTGAATTGACTACTTCGCTCTCGACAATTTAATAAAAAAGGGGTTATTATGATTTCGAACAAGCCGCTATGGTGAAATCGGTAGACACGCTGCTCTTAGGAAGCAGTGCTAAAGCATCTCGGTTCGAGTCCGAGTGGCGGCATGTCATCTTCTAAATAAGTCCTATGCTAAGTTCAACTACCGAATTCAATTCAATTATCCTATAATTGAAATTGAATTGAAATTCCCTCTTTTTTTTTATTTTAAATTTGTTATGATATTTTCAACTTTAGAGCATATATTTACACATATATCCTTTTCAGTCGTTTCAATTGTAATTACAATTCATTTGCTAACCTTATTAGTAGATGAAATCTTAAGACTCTCGGATTCGTCAGAAAAGGGGATGATAACTACTTTTTCCTGTCTAACGGGATTATTAGTGACTCGTTGGATTTATTTGGAACATTTACCATTAAGTAATTTATATGAATCCTTAATTTTTCTTTCATGGAGTTTCTCCAGTATTCATATGGTTCCATATTTCAAAAAATCAAAAACTTTTTTTAATTTAAACGCAATAACCGCGCCAAGTGCCATTTTTACCCAAGGTTTTGCTACTTCAGGCCTTTTAACTGAAATGAACCAATCCGAAATATTAGTACCCGCTCTTCAATCCTATTGGTTAATAATGCACGTAAGTATGATGGTATTGGGCTATGCAGCTCTTTTATGCGGATCATTATTATCAATAGCTCTTCTAGTTATTACATTTAAAAATTTAATAGTAAGTTTTAGTAAAAGCGAAAATTTTGTAAACTATCCAATTTCGCCGGGAAAAATTCAATACATAATAGAAAAAAAGAACCGGTTAAACCGTTTACTAAAAACTTATTTTATTTTTTCTAGGAATTATTACAGGTTTCAATTGATTGAACAATTGGATTTTTGGAGTTATCGTATTATTAGTCTAGGGTTTATATTTTTAACGATAGGTATTCTTTCGGGAGCTGTATGGGCTAATGAAGCTTGGGGGGCGTATTGGAATTGGGATCCAAAGGAGACTTGGGCTTTTATTACTTGGACCATATTTGCAATTTATTTACATATTCGAATAACTAAAAGTTTTAAAACTGAAAATTCCGCAATTGTCGCCTCAATGGGCTTTCTTATAATTTGGATATGCTATTTTGGGGTTAATTTATTAGGAATAGGATTACATAATTATGGTTCATTTACATCTAATTAAATTGAAGAAAGTACTTGAAAAATACAAAATAAACATACGAAAGTTTAAGTGTATACAAAAAATCTCATGTAATCGAGCGAGAACCTTGACTTTTACTTTTTTTCATTTCTATTACTTAATTCAAAAGATTCTAGCTTGATTACATACATAGTTATAAAAAAGACTCCTATTTATTTTACTCAAACTTCAGAGAAGAAAAAGTACTTATTTTTCATTCTCCAACAAAGAATTTTTAAAATCATAATATTTTTTTTTTTATTTTTTGGTTTACTCACGAAAACTATGGATAAAAAAAATTAGATAGAAGAACTTCCACTTTATCAACTGATAGTGAGAAAACGAAATCCGGATAAATACCAATGGATATTACAGGTAAAAGAATAGAGATCGAAAGAAACAATTCTCGGGGCCCAGAATCAACAAAATAAGAGTTTGGGGCATTAAAAAGCTTGTATCCATAAAAAATCTGACGTAACATAGATAACGAATAAATAGGAGTTAATATTATTCCAATTGCCATTACAAAAGTAATTAGGATTTTGGACATTAAAAGATATTTTTGGCTAGTAAGTATTCCAAAAAATACTATCAATTCCGCAACAAAACCGCTCATGCCCGGTAATGCAAGGGACGCCATTGATAAGATACTGAAAGTCATAAATATTTTTGGAATTTTGATAGCCATTCCGCCCATTTCATCAAGATAAACGAGACGTATTCGATCATAACTCGTTCCTGCCAAGAAAAAAAGCGCGGCGCCAATAAATCCATGAGAAATTATTTGTAAAATGGACCCGTTGAGTCCGGTATCACTTATCGAACCAAGTCCTATAATTATGAAACCCATGTGAGATACGGAGGAATAAGCTATTCTTTTTTTTAAATTCCATTGACCAGGAGATGTTGAAGCTGCATAGATTATTTGAATTGTGCCGACTAGCATCAACCAAGGAGAAAATAGAGAATGGGCTCGGGGCAATAATTCCATATTTATCCGAACTAATCCATATGCGCCCATTTTTAATAAGATTCCAGCTAGTAGCATACAAGTACTGTAATGTGCCTCTCCATGAGTGTCTGGTAACCAAGTATGTAAGGGTATAATCGGCAATTTAACAGCAAAAGCAATGAAAAATCCAATATAGAAGAGGATTTCTAGTTCTACAGGATACGAGTGATTCGCTGATGTTTCAAAATTTAATGTTGGTTCATTCGAACCAGCTAAACAAATACCTAGAATTGCCAGTAATAAAAAGGCGGAACTTCCCGCAGTGTACAAAATGAATTTTGTTGCTGAATATAAACGTTTCTTTCCTCCCCACACGGATATAAGTAGATAAACTGGGATTAATTCTAATTCCCACATGATGAAAAAAAGTAAAATGTCTTGCGAAGAAAATGGTCCAATTTGACCGCTATACATTGCTAACAGAAGAAAATGGAATAATCGGGACTCGCGAGTAACCGGCCAAGCCGCTAAAGTAGCTAAAGTAGTTATAAACCCCGTTAGCAAAACGGGTCCTATAGAAATTCCATCTATTCCCAATCTCCAGGAAAAATCAAAAAAAAAGATCCATTTATAATCCTCTCTCAGTTGGATTAACGGCTCGTTCAAGTGGAAATGATACCCGAATGCATAAGTTGTTAGAAGGAGTTCTATTATACATATAGAAATAGTATACCACCTAATTAACTTATTTCCTCTGTGAGGAAAAAATAAAATTAAGGAACCCGCAAATATTGGAAAAACTACAATTATCGTTAACCAAGGAAAATCATTCGTAGTAAAAATAAGATACACTTGGACCCGAAAATCGCGTGCTCAAAAAAATATATTTTTTTGAGCACGCGATTTTGTCGGTAAAGGTAAAAAATAAAATGTAGTCGTATTCAAGTCGGGAACGTATCAATAAGCTAGACCCATACTTCGAGTTGTTTCATGCCACAAATAAACGCGAACACTCAAGAAATCCGTTGGACAGGCGGATTCACATCTTTTACAACCTACACAATCCTCTGTTCTTGGAGCGGAAGCAATTTGCTTAGCTTTACACCCGTCCCAAGGTATCATTTCTAATACATCCGTGGGGCAAGCTCGGACACATTGAGTACATCCTATACACGTATCATAAATTTTTACGGAATGTGACATTAGATCTATAATTTTTTTAATAATAAATTTTCGATCTAGTAAACTTGTAAATAAATCATATATTTAGATACTAGATGAATCAATGATTTAAATTTATCAGAATTTTTCTAATCAATCTACTTATGTATGGTTATGGATAAACTCATGGAAAAGGACCAGGAGACTTTGATTTCTTATAGTTTCGCAAACATGCAGAATGTATTATACACGCTAATTCAAATTTTTGAATGGTTAATACTATTTATTTAACAAATTTGATTGATTCATACGAATAGATTTTCTATTACGATAAATTGACGATACAATAGCCGGTCCAATAGCGGCTTCAGCGGCTGCAACGACTATAACAAAAATGGAGAAAATATTGCCTTTTAATTGGCGACTATCAAAAAAATCAGAAAATGTTACTAAATTTATATTAACCGCATTCAGTATGAGTTCAAGACACATAAGAGCTCTAACCATATTTCGGCTTGTGATCAATCCATAGATGCCGATAGAAAATAAGTAGGCACTCAAAACAAGTACATGTTCCAGCATCATTGAACAACTCCTTATTAATTTAAATTCATTTGAATATAACATGAATAACAAGACAACCCCAAAAATTTACGATAATATAAAAAAAGTATGTAACAAAAAAATATATTGGAAATAAGTAAAATAAAATTTGCCTTGGATTGCTGTTAATAAAATTATCCTCATTGGCGTGCTACGCAAATTGCACCTATCAAACTGGCTAAAAGAATTATTGAAATGAATTCAAAGGGAAGAAAAAACTCTGTTGATAAATGAATTCCAATTTGTTGACTATTACTTATTAAATCATGTTCTATAATCTGGTTTGATCTTGTAGTCCAAATAATCCCGTACCATGAGGTATCTGTAATAGTAGTCATTAGTAAACCAAACATACTTGTACAAACCAGCAAAGTACCCCCATTCCCTACCGTATAAAGATTAAAATCTTTGAAATATTCTGAACCGTTCAGAAACATTACAGCAAAAATAATTAAAACATTTATAGCTCCGACATAAATAAGGAGTTGTGCAGCAGCTACAAAAAAGGAATTTGATAGAATATATAATAGGGATATAGAAACCAAAACAAATCCCAACGAAAAGGCAGAATAAATTGGGTTGATAAGTAATACTACTCCTATACCGCCTAAGATAAGACCTAATCCCAGAAAGACTAAAAGAAAATCATGTATGGGTCCATACAAATCCATTATATGTAGGATACGAGATAAAAAAATAATTTCATGACCTTGTTGAGACCAGACCAGAAAAAATGGTTGATTTTATCATTCATAATAAAATTAGATTTGCATTAAATCCTAGGGGGTGTGAATTAAAGTGGGTACAGTTTTTGTTCAAATTTACCGTTTTTTATGAATTGAACAGCTCGAATACGAAATTAGCCATAAAATGTCAGAAAAATTAATTTTTAATCCAAATTAAGACGCAATTCTTATCAACTCTTACCGACGAATAACCAGTTAGTATTTGTAGTTATTGAGACCAAACAAAGCGGAAAAAAAAGAATTTCTTTAAATTCAATTCTTTAAACCAAAACTCAACCTTAGTAATTCCTAAATTTTCCTTAATCAAGGATTTCCCTATTTTTTATTTGAGTGGAATTCAAAATAGTTCGAATTGTATAATCGAAAATTACTACTATTGGTAAACGACCCAACGCTATTTGATTATAATTCAATTCGTGACGATCATAAGTAGAAAGTTCATATTCTGCAGTCATTGCTAAACAGTTTGTTGGACAATACTCAACACAGTTACCACAAAATATACAGATTCCAAAATCAATACTGTAATTACGTAATCGTTTCTTACGAATATTAGTTTCCAATTTCCAATCAATGACGGGTAGATCTATAGGACATACACGAACACATACTTCACAAGCAATACATTTATCAAATTCAAAATGGATTCGACCGCGGAACCGATCCGCGGTGATTACTTTTTCATAAGGATATTGAATAGTTATGGGTAAACGATTTACGTGGGATAAGGTAATCATGAAACTTTGACCAATATACCTTGCAGCTCGTATTGTTTGTTGCCCATAATTTATGAACCCAGTTACCATAGGGAACATATTGTTAATATATAGATTATTCTTTTTTTTATTTCTCTTGTTCGATCCAATTTGTGAATAAAAGATATCGTAGCCTTTTACAGTGAAAATAGTTGAAAAGAAGTTGTTAATAATAGATTACCTAGAGAAATAGGTAAAAGAAATTTCCATCCAAGATTCAACAGCTGGTCCATTCTTATCCTAGGTAAAGTCCACCTTGTTGTGATAGGAATGAACAAGAACAAATAAGTTTTAGCTAATGTAATAAAGATCTCAATTGTTGATTCAAAAACACCGTATGGTTTATTTATTTCAAAAAACTCAGAAATAAATATGTGCGGAATAGAGATAGTCCAGCCTCCTAAATAAAGAACTGTTACAAATAATGAAGAAACTAATAGGTTTAAATAAGAAGCAACATAAAATAAACCAAATTTGATACCGGAATATTCGGTTTGATAACCTGCTACTAATTCTTCTTCTGCTTCTGGTAAATCAAAAGGTAATCTTTCACATTCTGCTAGGGAAGAAATTAAAAAAATAATAAATCCAATAGGTTGACGCCACAAATTCCATCCCCAAAAACCATATTTTGATTGGGCCTCAACTATATCAACTGTACTTAAACTATTAGATAATCATAGTCGATGATACCATCACAGTTTGCATCGCTATTCCAGAACCGTACATGAGATTTTCACTGCATACGGCTCCTGGAGGACCTTAAATAAATTTAAAGATCGAGTTTGTTTTATTTTGTTTTGATATGTTTTTAAGATGCTTTTTTTAAGATGCGTAAAGTAAAACAATTTTGTACGATCTCCAATTAGCCCACTTGAATTCTGTTTGTTATGCTTTAAAAATTTGAGATAATTTTAAATTAATTTACCTTAAAATGCTTCTGAATTCATCTCGTCCTTTGATAATTTAAAAAATCTTTTGAAATTTTATTTGTTGAGTAATAACTTAATTCTTCTATCAAATACTCGTTATAAAGATATCCAAAACCCCTCCTTTTTACAAACGAAAAAATTATACATTAATTAATAAATTCTGATATGAATTCTATCTATAGAACTATGAATCTAGAACGAATAAAAGTATAAAAAAAGAATAAAAAGCAAGTTTTTGTACTGTAATTGTATTTTTTCTTTCTCTTTTTTTGCCGTTTCTATGTCTTCTTTCTGTTTCTGCGAAAAGTTAATTTACAAAATCAAAATAAAGGATTATTTCGTTTCCAATAGTCATTGATTTAATCGACGAAGAGAAGCATACTCTGGATCGGAATTGTAGGGAGTGCTGCTTAATCATTTCTACTAACTTAAAGCCCCAAATAATATTCGTTGTACATTATGCGGAAATATTCTTATTTTTTTACAAAATCCCCATTACAAATCCTTTGTGTATCTTGGTGTTTCTACTCATCCACTCGTTTTTGTTCAATAATGCTTTACGTTAAAGTAATTAATGTATGATAATCCATAGAAACGATAGTGAAAACTCACTCTAGTGTATCTTTTTAGCCCGCTTCAAGTCAGGATGACGAGTTAGTTATCCAATGTTCAATCTTGGGGCAAAGTCTTTCGTTTGCTTATGTTTATTTCTATTCGTCTCTATAACATTTATTTTATACATCAGATCAGAAATGAGACTTAATTTTTTGACAGCTAGTTTAAGCTGTTTTCTTTCACTCATATAACTCTTGGGTTTAGTTCATTCATCGGAATATTTAATAAAAAATGAAGATATTTAGTCAACTTATTTCGTCTTCCTACTATAAAACCGAAAGTAAGAAATATAATTTTTTTTTTGACTTAACGAATCGCACGTAGAGATATTGATAACACACATAAAGTTAAAGGTATTTCATAACTAATCGATTGAGCAACAGCTCGTAGACCACCTAAAAAAGAATATTTATTATTTGATCCATATCCTGACATAAGAAGTCCAATAGGAGCAATACTTGAAATGGCAATCCATAAAAAAACACCCATATTGAGATCCGATAAAACAAAGCGAGAACTAAAAGGAACTACCAAATAGCTTACTAAACTGGATATAACCACTATGGAAGGGCCGATACTGAATAAACGAGTATCTCCTCTAGACGGAAAAAGGCTTTCTTTGAAAAGAAGTTTTGCCCCATCAGCTAAAGCTTGCAAAACTCCTAAAGGCCCAGCATATTCTGGTCCAATACGTTGTTGCAGCCCTGCGGATATTTCTCTTTCTAACCATACAATTACTAGTATACCCATTGTTATTCCCAATACAGGAGTAAAAACAGGAATAAGTATCCAGAGAATTCCATAAGCCTGTTTTAAAAATTCCAATCTAGAAAAAGAATTGATATCTTGTACTTCTATTCTATCAATTATCATGTTAACGATCAACTTCTCCCATAATAATATCTATGCTACCTAGTATTGTCATAATATCAGCCAATTTCATTCTTTTAACTAACTGAGGAAGAATTTGCAAATTAATAAAGCCAGGTGGTCGAATTTTACACCTCCAAGGAAACCCACTCTGATCCCCTATCAAAAAAATTCCCAATTCACCCTTTGGAGCTTCAACTCTCACATAGAGTTCTTGTTTCGGCAATTCAAATGTAGGCGAAGGTTTTTTACTAATAAATCGATAGTCAAAGTCATTCCATTCCGGATTCTTTTCTATATCAAAGTATCGTATTTCTAAATTCTCATATGGACCCCCCGGAATTCCTTCTAGAGCCTGTTGAATAATTTTTATGGATTCTGTCATTTCCCCAATGCGGACTAGATATCTAGATAAAGAATCTCCTTCTTTTTGCCACTGTACTTCCCAATCAAATTCGTCGTAACACTCATAATGATCAACTTTACGGAGATCCCATTGTATTCCAGAAGCTCGCAGCATTGGTCCTGATAAACCCCAATTTATTACCTCTTCTCGTCCAATAATGCCTACCCCTTCCACTCGTTCTAAAAAAATGGGATTTCGCGTAATCAGTTTTTGATATTCTGTAACTCCGGTTAAAAAATACTCGCAAAAATCTAAACATTTATCTATCCAACCATAAGGTAAATCGGCCGCAACTCCTCCAATACGAAAAAAATTATGCATCATTCTCATACCAGTGGCAGCTTCAAATAAATCATATACTAATTCTCTTTCTCTAAAAATATAGAAAAAAGGAGTCTGCGCTCCAATATCTGCCATAAAAGGTCCAAGCCATAACAAATGCGAAGCGATACGACTCAACTCCAACATAATTGTTCGGATATAGCAGGCTCTTTTAGGTACTTGGATATTTCCGAACAACTCTGGTCCGTTTACGGTTATAGCTTCTGTGAACATAGTAGCTAAATAATCCCAACGCGTAACATAAGGCAAATATTGTATAATTGTTCGGTTTTCCGCAATTTTTTCCATTCCTCGGTGTAAATATCCTAATATTGGTTCACAATCAATAACATCTTCACCATCAAGAGTAACGATGAGTCGAAGAACACCGTGCATTGATGGGTGGTGGGGTCCCATATTTACTATCATGGGGTTTTTTCTTGTAGCAGGTATATTCATAGGGTTTTACGGGATTCATTTTTTCATGAATTATTGAAAGTTAAAATAAGTTGATTAAAATTCAAGATTTACTAAATCAAATAATTTAAAACGATACTTCAAACTCAAATTAACGCGTTTTTAATTCGCGAATATTTAACTGATTAATTAATTGTTTATAACGTATTCTATTTTTCTTTGACAAATAAGACAGCATCCTTTGGCGTTTTCCCAAAATTTTTCGGAGGCCCCTCTGAGATAAAAAATCTTTTCTGTGCAATTCCAAATGTGAAGAAAGTTTTCGTATCCTATTAGTGAGCCTTAATATTTGAAATGCAGCAGAACCCCTGTTCTCCTCTTTTTTTTCGTGCGAAATAACCGAGATAAATGACTTTTTTACCATAAAATTAAATCGGACCCCCACAGGCCTTTAATTACAAAAATATATATCTTTTTTTTCAATAAAAAAAGTGCTTTTTTTTTGGTATACACACTAAAATAATCGTAATTTTGTTAAAAATTACTGATTGGAAAATGGTATTCTAATAGGTAGCCAAAAAGATAGTTGTCTACACTCACAAAAGATAAAATTTATACTAAAAAAAAAATAAAGCATTTTTTTCATTATTTTATGTCATTTAATTTGTATCCTGAATTAGAATGAAATGTAAAACAATGTTATGTATGCATATCTTTGTATTCATATAAAAATAAAGCACGGGAAATAAAAGCAATCCATATTTTATTTTTTCAGTACATACATCAATTCATTTTTAAAATTGTGGATACATATGTATCCTTAGGAGACCGAAACGGCTGCTATTATTGGTATCAAACCAATAACGGTTCATACAAGCAAAATCTTCTAATCGATAATTAGGCCAAATAAAAAATTTTAATTTAATCTGTGTATTTGTCTCTCTTTTTCTTTTATTCAAAACTAGACTCTTTACTTGATTTTCAGTCCAAAATAGCGCATTTATAGGCGGAACACTTTGATTTATCGAATCAAAACAAATTAGAATTCTGAATTCTCTACGACGTCTAGGGGAGAAAATACTTTCAGGAATAAGTAACTCAAAATAAGTATTGTCTCGCTTTTCTACCATCTTTTGGAGTTTTCGAATTAAGTCATCATAATTTTTTTTATCAACATGTACTTTTTTTCGGCACCTTTGATTAATAGTGTGGTTGCTATTATAAACCACTGAAATACCGATAGTTTGCTGCATAATAAAGTGTCCCGCCCTTTTTAGACACAGACGAAGGGGTTCAATAAGTAATATTCTTTTTTTAAGTAATTTTGAAAGAATTAAATTTTTATGAATCTTTAAAATATCCAGACTAATTTCCCCCCTTTGAATAGAGGCTATAGCAATTTCTCTTGGGTTTAGTAGTCTAAGCAGAAGACAATATACGTTAATATTTTTTATTATTTTTTGATTTAAAAAATTATTCCATCTCAATTGAAAAAGCAAATATCTTTTTAGTACGAAATCCAATTTCGCGCCCATATTATTCTTATATTCTTTTTTTTTTTTCTCTTTTTTCAGCTTTGATATCATATAATTTTTTTCAATATATTTTTCATACTTTACTAGAGTTGATTCAAAATTTGGCTGGACTTTGCATTCTTTTTCTCTTTTATTTTTTTTTTTTAATGAAAAAATTGATAAAAAAATATCCCTTTTTTTCTTTACAGTAGTATTTTTATTTTTACTAACATTTGCATTAAAATTTAAAAGGAGCCACTTGATTGGGATTGGTTTAATTTTATACGAAAAAGAGAGTACCAAAAATTCTGGAAAAAACCAAAAAGGTAAATTCAATATGGAACAATGGAGTATTTCTTCATTCATTCTCATCCAATCAAAAAGTTTTTTATTATTATTGTAGGGGCTGCTCCCTTGATTTTGAGAAACCGTGGGAAAAAAACTAAATTTATTTTCAATTTTATAAATTTTTTTAGTTTTATAATTATTAGTTCTAATCTTAGTATATTTATTACTGTCAGTATCAGTATCCATATTTTTCCAGACCTGAGTTTCCATGTTCTTTATAAAACAAAAATTGAGAAATATCCAATGAAAAATTTTTCTATTCCTGTTTTTCTTTATATGGATAATATTATCTTCGGCTTTATAATTTTGGACCAAAATACCTACTAGGATATTAAAAGATTTGCGTTTACTTTCAGCATAATTATAAAAAATATATGGGTTATTATTTACTTGTAAAGATAATGAAGAAAAGGAGGAATTCCTTTTATCTTCATACTTAATAAAATTATATGATAAAAGATTGTATTTATCTTGTTTTTTAAAGTTAATTAATTTATTGTTTTTTTTTATAGAGTGGTGGTTAACTTTATTTAGACTCTCTTGTGAGATGCATTGAGATAAATCCTCTTGATAATAATCTTTTAACCCATTTTTACATTGATATATCGGTCGAAAATTGCGGAGGTTCTTATGATTTGAGTCAGAATGTAATATTTCATATGTTCTAATAAAATAATTCTTTATTTCTTTTTTAAGAAAAGGGGAGTTTCCATTAGATTGAAATACAAATCTTAATCTTACCTGATATAAATTAAAAAACTTCAAAAAAGCATTTTGTGATAATTTGTAAAATATATATGCTTGTGAGAAAGAAGATAAGTCATAAAAAGACTGCAACCTCTTATTACTAATATTAGAGAAGGCCCTTGTTATAGTATAAATAAATAGAGTTATTTTTTTGTTTGTTTTATCCAATTTTTCTTGATTTGTCTCATTATTGTAAATATAGTTAGTATAGCAAATGTATTTATTAATTTTTTTTTTTTTGTTGTTTAAAAAAAAAAGGTGTACAATTGCTTTATAAATATTTTTTATATATATAAGGATATTTCTATGTATCCTTTCAAGTAAAAAGTTTAAAAAATAAGTTGTTTTACTATTTAGTAGAACATTTCGTTTTTTTAAAAGTTTAAAAAAAGTTTTTGTTGATTCGAGTCTTTTATCAGAATTATTTTTGTTCAAACTGTTTTTTATATGTAGGCTCCGAAATTCTTTTTTATTGTCGTTTGAAACTTTTTGTATTTCATTTATGATTGTGCTTGTTCTAGGAACAAGCCCTTGTATTTTTTGTTTTGTCAACGCGCAAATTGTGGAATTCGTAGATTGAATATTAATGGTGGATTCCTGAATTATCTCATTATTTCGTATAAAGTTTTGTTCGGTTTTGTTTTCACTCGATTCGTATATTTCTTTCAATCTAAATAATGGAATTTTTTTTATTTTTGGTAGTTTTTTTTTTTTTTTATTTATAAAATATTGGATTCGTTCTTTTAAAATTTGTATAATCCTAAAAAAGCTCTTTTTACATTTTTTTTTTAGTTCTTTAAAAATAGGTTCAAAAAAGGAAAGTTGTTTTCGTGGAGAACCAAAAGGAAGTTCAGTTTCCATTCCCCAAACTGTTAAAAAAAAAAAATCCGTTTTTTTTTCTTTATTTTTCAGTGGATAGGTATCTCGTTCTAGTAGCTTAGATTTGTGCCAAAGTTTAAGATGAAAAGGAAATAGGATCTTTATTTGAATACCTTCTGTTAACCAGTTTTTAGGAAATTTTTTTTCTGATAATGGAACAGCGTTATAAGTGCATTTAACATGCATTTCTTTACGCCACTCCATTAAATCCTCGGACCATTCAGGAAATTTAAATAATAATATACGAGTGATATTTTTAATTATTATCAATGAAGGTAATATTATATATTTTCTCAGAATTGACTGGCTTAGTAACATAAGACCCCTTATTACTTGAGCAATTACAGAGCTATCCCAGGCTTCGGCTATTTCTATACGTGTTTTTTCTGTTCTTTTTATTTTTTCCTCTTTTCTTTTGTTAGCTGCTTTTTTTTTAGTACTCTCTTTTTCCTTTTTCTCTGTACAATCTATAATTTTGAATTCTTTCTTTTTCCATATAAAATTTTTTATTTTTTCTTGTATTGGGTCATAAATATTAAAAGAAAGCTCTTTTTCTATTCGATCCAAAAAAGTGGGGGAATTCATATTAGCTTCAAATGATTTACAAATAATTGTTTTACGTTTTTGTGCTCGGATTGAGCCTGTAATTAAATCTCGTTGAAAATCTGGTTGTTGTGAATAACGTATTACAGAAATCTCGTCTGTTTTCTCATTATTAAGATCTTGAGGATTACTACAAGTATTGCTATCTTCTAAATCATCATTAAAAATCACTAGACGTTTGCTTTTTCTTGAACGAATCGTAGCGTGCTTTCCTAAAAGGTCCTCGTTTTGTTCGTCCTCTTGTTCCAAATTGTTGATTAATCTGTATGACCACCGAGGAACTCTTTTTATGATTTCGTTTAGCTCAATAAAATTTTTTCGAATTTTATTACCGTTAGAATTCGTGTGAACGTTTTCCAATATAATTTTTTTTTTTTGCTCTGTTGAATTAATTCTTACTCCTTTATATTCAAAAAAATTTATATTTTTTTTGAAATTGGATGTTTGTTTTTTAAAAAAGTCATTAATGAAATTAACCAAAAAACCTATTTCTTTTTCTAATGATTTTTTTTTTATTCTATCAATTTTTTTTTGTTCCTGTTGAAATTCTAAGTAATTAATAATAAGAAAGACGCCAAAAAGTTTATTTATCCAACCCCTTTCTATGTAATTTTGTATGGAATTTTTATATTTTATCGAAAGCCAAAACAATTTTAGCATTTGTCCACGGGAAGCACCCTTTAAGAAAGGGTCATATACCTCTGGTAAATATATATTTTTTTTATTATTGCAATATTTGCAGAATCTATGTCTGTTTTCAAGTAGATCGAGAACCCGAGAATTACTCCCTAAAATTTTATCTATATTCTTAACTATATATATAAATTTGTTGGTTATATTTTTTATTTTTTCTTTATTATTATAACGCCAAAGATTCTCCAATTCATTAAAGGGCAGTTTTTCTATTGTAAATATAGAAAGCTTTCGTTCTATCATTTCGAAAAAGGTTCCCAAACTAGGTGGGTGCGTAAAACATATTTTATCTTTTCCAACACTTTGACATGCATGAAAAAAATATTGCGACATCTCATTTTTTAAGGTTATAGAAATAGATTTTTTTAATTTATTGGTTTTTATAGACCGAAACGGCCGATTCCATTTTTTATAGTTAAAAAGAATAGTCACAAAAGGTTTTTGAAAGCGAAAGTTGCGTAATTTTTTTTTTTCTTTAAATATTTCTAACTTCGAATTTTCTTGATTCCGATCCACATTCAGATAATAAGTTTCATAAACGGGTCTGTTTTTATATTGTGTCTCTTTCAATAGGAATTCATCTTTTGTTTTTTCCTTCCCATTCACTCGTATCTCTTCCCTTTCATCGATTTTGTACGGATCCTCCTTTTCTTCCCAAAAAAGGGAAGGAGAAGGATCTTCTTCAGTGGATCCCTCTTGTTC